AATTTCAGATTAGTCAATTGAAATTGAAGAACCACATCCCGACCCAGCCACAAATCCCGAACTTTTTGGCTGAAGTCGACCTGCCACAGGCGCATCCGATGGATTCCGCGGATACTTTGCGCTTAAAGGCTTATATCATGATGGAGTCGTATTTGGATTCCCTTACTCGTGAGCGATACACCTGGTTAGACGTAACACAAAGTCTTGCTCAAAGGGTCAGCTCCGGGGATATAGTAACTCGAGATGATATCAGTATGCTGCTCGACCTGTTGCATAATCCGGGCAGTGAAAACGGTATGAAAGCCTTGGAGCTCTTAATGTCATAAGTGGCAGGATAGGGGAGGGGGGGTCAAATTGCTTCGAGAAAGAGAAAGATAGGAAAGATGCCAAGTCAAGCCATGTACTACTATCGGCCATACAATGATGGCATTGTGGATCTCATTCGTATTCCAGTTTTTTGGACAGAGTTAGATGTGGCCTTTCATTCCTTAGGGAGTGAGAGGGCTAAGGGGAAAGGGTTGGTTGCCCCTTACGCGCTTTTTTAGGAGGAGTTCAGTGTAGTCGGATGGAAGGGAAGCGCATATCGGAAACGAATCGGGCATCTATGGAAAGAATAAACCTTCTGCGTTGTCTAGTAAGCTGCCATTTTCATATATTGAAGAATCAAATCGACAAATTGAATAGGGAATCACTTGGGGTCTGAATAAGATCAGCAGGAAACACAATGGATAGGGCTTCTCAAACAGAGGCAGTGTTGCAGAAAAAAGAGCTTTTGTCTTCTTCAGTTAGTACAAATTCGGTCGATATCGACAATCCAGTTCCGCAGGAAGGAGGCCTAGAAAAGGTCAGCGGGGCAATCAAAAAATACCTGCTTTTGACGCTACGCTGTGCCGACCCGGGATGCTACTCACGAGCTGGTCAGGGACAGGTTCCGGTCACTCTTTCGATGCCATGCCATTGTGGTGGCACGGGAACCACTGAATGGGGGCGGTTTTCATCTCATCGCTGGCGTGTGGAATACAAGTGCATCCAAGCACAGCGCAGCCAAGAGGGTCCAAGATTGCTTCGTCGAATGGGCTGGCCTTTTAGAGAGCAGTAGAATGTTGGGTTAGCTCTGCCTTGTTGTGATAGGGGGGTGAGAGGAATTTCTGAAGAAATGTCTTAGTTGGTTGAGGGGTCTTTTGAAGAAGGATCATGAGACTTCCTGACCCGAGGCTGGTGCTTATAGTAAACCGCCACAGATACTAGGAGTAAGCCTGCAAGTAGTCTTTATTAAGCTGTAAGCCCTAGAGCTCGAGATTGGTTGTTTAAGGTGCTAGTTTTGCAGCAAGAGCTAGTCATTCCCCGCGCTGTAGTAGCTTGAAAGGTAGAAAGAGGATAGATAGTAAACAGCCTTGTTGTAGGATAAGCAGTATATCTTGTCTCCGGCTTAGCCTATAACCCTATAATCCCTGGCGCCCTGTCTTGTAGACAGACGAATTCCCTTCTGTTCCTGTTGCGCTTTCTGGTAGGTTGCCGGGTCAAGGCGTTGTTATTCTTCTTTCGCGCTAGCCCTTGACTTTGACCTTGTGAAACTCTCTTATCTTATTGAGATTGAAGGCTCTATTCTGGCTACTGCTAAAAGAGATGGTACAGCTGCTTTGACTCTGTCTTCCTTAGCAAACGAAGCATTCAAGCCCTCAACTGAGGAATTTTGCCCTCAATCAATAGCAGGGAATATCCCTAGGCCAACAATCGATCTTGAGGCAGGGAAAGCGAACCTAGCAACCCTTAGACAAGCGAGCTCTAGTACTTGATATCCCTCAACAACCCGAAATGCTATGGTTTGTTGACTTTCTAGTATGCGCCCAGAGGAAAGGTAGTTAGCTAGTTTACTACGTTGAGATGGCACTCTAAAGAAGAGGAAGTTGACTAGGGAAGGGTTCGTCCTTTAGCGCTCACAAACGGGCGAGATGGAAATTATTTTGATTCTATTTATATAGAGTACTGAAAAGAAGGACTCCCTCTGCCTGACAACCCCAAGTATGGAAATGTGCTAAACTTGCTTTCCTTTCTCATTACCTTGGACTATCGGTTGAGACTCTCCGACATCCGTCAAACTCTTGGTCTATTCCTTAGTTCCATTTCCTTCTAACCCTGTCCCTCCACTCGGTACCTATCTATCTATTTGGAGTAAAGCATGGGTTGTTTTCAGGATAAGAATTCGGCAGTCAAGACATCTATAGATAAGATATTTCATTAATAAAGAGGATCTTGATAGGGTGCAAGCCAAGCATGGCCTGACGTACACATAGAAGGAAAAGTCTCACAGTCTCTTACTGACAGACTTTCATTCATTGTTTACTGCTTACTGAGCTTACTTCATGCTTTTCCTGCCTTCGAGCTTAGTTGTTTTTCCTCGTCAATGAAGCTCAGCCGGACTACCTCTTTCTCTTTAGGAAGTTCGATCATAAATTGATCTTGATCCTGTCCTGGTATTAAGCTGGAGTTACTACCAGTTTATTCTGTATTGTATAACTGACCACCGATTACCGATTCCGATTGAATGTCTTAAAGCGACCGCTTTCTTCAATAGAACTGGTAACATACATAGTGAAAGCGTGTTAAAGCAAGGGTCACACAGCGAAAGCGGCAGTTGCTGTTGTTGAAGCGAGGAACCGGTTGAAGGTGCCATTGATCTTCATGTCGGCATCTACCCTGTCCCTTTGAGTAGTGCTTGACGATAGAAGCAAACGAGTTGGCTATGATAGATTGGGCATGTTCTCGCTTACGACTTGGGAGAGTCTGGGACATTCCCTCATGATGGAACGGCTACCTTCTTTGTGTTGTCTACTCAAGGAAAGAGCGGGATACTTAGCTGAAAGGGTGAACAAGGTCGAGCGCGTTCAAACGTTGCTCCAGAGTACCCTCTTGGGCAGCAGTCGAAGAATAGCTAGTGCGCGCATCCCTTGGCAATTTCGCTTTCAATCTGCTAGCTCGACTTCCTGTCCAGTCTGCCTTTGAAGCCTAGTTCCCATTTCCTTCGTGTAAGTGAAATTCCTTTTTTGAATAATAGAGTTAGGTTAAGAAATGCTCTTCGCTGTGGGAAGAACTTGAGAATCACTTTCTTTTTTTTGCTAGTGCTTTAGCCTCTTTAGGGGTTCGTCAGCCTTCCGTTCTTGCTTACCAGCTTATGACCTGCGAGTAACTAAAGCTCTACCGGGAAATTCTTATATCAATCCCGATAAAGTAAGGGAATCTCAGTAATCGGTGCTACCCTTGCTTGAGTTTGGGTAAGCCTTAACTGCAAAAGGGAATTCCAGTTAGCTATTGGATTAAGAATCTCTTCCCGGGGACAAAGGCGAATAGGCTAATGGCATTTTTCTCTTTTTTTCCGGGCCAAGGGCGATAACATTTCCACTGCCAGGAGCGGATTCGATTCCCGGGTTTGATCGATTTTCGGACATGGTTAAAGAAACTTTTGGTAACTGCAATCTGCATTACCGAAGCGCGGGCGTTAAGCATCAAGTAGAGGTGCCGAATCCTTGCAATAGGGGTGGGTGGATCAAGCCTTCTCTCTCTCCGGTGTAAGGGGATAAGTTCCGATTGAATAAGTGTTGAGTTGTGACAAGCTATATAGCTGTGACATGGAGCCACTCAACTTCGGTAAGTGAAAGTGAATCCAAGCCCGGTCCCGACTCCTCCTTCATCATTCACATCTCTCTTTCTCATTCCCCGCTTGACATCTTTTTCTCTCAATGGTGCTCTGCTCATTCAGGATAATTTGAAAAACGGAGATCCCGATCGCCTTTTGCTACGGCTTTTTCAGGGCAAATAATGGGCCCGGAGAGGAGAGTAGCTATATTCGAATACCGCGAAATGAGAGGCCGGTCTGAGATCGAAGACTCACCAAGCCAGCACAGGTACATTGGCTCGACTTCCCGATAGGAAAGAATGGCTTGTTTGCAGGATCTTTTTAGAAGATATCATATCCCCGTCGTCAAAGAAAGAGAACTCGTAGAGATAGAGATTCTTACGGAAGAGGTTTCTAATACTGGAGGGTATTAGCTTGCCTTGAATCTTCCTCTGTTGACTGGAAGAGATACCCGAAAGGCATCTTTTCAAAAGGTAAAGAGATTCCGTCCTGCCTTAATGCAGTAAAGTTGGCCAATGCATTTCTATATAAACCAAATAAACATCCATTCTGATCTCATTCTCGCGTACAGACAGAACCAACCCTAAGATCGAAAAGCACTACGGGGGACTCTCTCAACATCTATCAGTAGAGCTATCGCTAAGCTTTCTTTCAGTCCGTTTGGTTAACATGCTTTCAGGCTTGCCAATAGATAGAAAAAAGCTATTCTCTTTACTAAATAAGTCTAATGGGATGACGAGGCGATCTATATAGAGATCGGTGAAGCGAGCCCATTAGGGGTGTTCTCACCTGTGCTATCAAGAAGAACATTTCCCTGGTAGGCTAAGCCAGAAAGAGAGAAAGAGAATGTTAAAGGGCTGAGTTGCCCCGGATAAGTTGAATCAGTTTATTACTGATATTTGAACGACTCCGAAGTGATTGCCGAAGACCAATTCAACAAGTGCTAATGCAGTCGGTCAGAGACAGCAGCGGATAAAAGAGCAGCTAGCCCCCTTGGTTGGTTGGGGTCGGTTCTTTCCCTCAAAAAGAATGGAAGTAGGATTCGCTAACCAAAGGGCCGGAGTCATTCACACCAACTGATGCCATACTTCTTCAGTCCAAAGGTTTTCCTTCGCCTGACTTTCCGAGGAGAGACTTGGAACCAAAGAAGTAGGGATGTTAATCTCATTCCTTTTGCTTGAATGTGGAAGTTGTACGATCTGCTTCTCTCTCTAGGAATTGACTACCGGCCAGGTATGATGGTTGGGAACTCAGAACCTCTCCTATTATCAGTACCACTCATTTTTTTTTTTCGGGGTATGGAACAGCCTCGGGCAGTTGAATCACCAGCATCTCTTCCTCGTTTGTTGAGATTGAAATGGAACTCTTCATATATACCTCTCAGAAAGACCGGTAGGGAGAAAGAACTCATGTCGGATATAAAGCAAGGATCACTGATGGTGAATCACATCCCGCCCGGAAGGAGCAAGATGCGCCTGATTCAATCCCAAGACACATATACTGACTTTGCACTCGAGCGACTTCTTTGCGAGTTCTTCTTCGATTGCCTACCTTCTTCCTTGCTTGTGAGCTCATGAAAGCAATCCCCGCCTTTCCCGCACGCCTGATTGATCTTATTTCTTATTGGACTGGGAAGGATATAAAGAAAAGAAGAGTCCTTGTTCTACCGATCAGGGCGGTTAGCTACGACGAGCCTGTTCCTCGTGTTGAATGTGTTGAATACCCCGGCTCACTTAGCAGTCGAAAGAAGAGAATCGCTATTTGTCGAACAAGTCCCCTAAGTCTCAGTTGAATTATTATTAGAAACACAAAAAGAATCGTTCTATCTATTTTGTTTGATTTGAGGTCAGGGGCGCGGGTAATGGCATAATCAGAAGCCAAACCCCGAACAGTGACGCGCTTGGGTAGCGGTTTCGGGTACAGAGGCGACGAGAATGGCCTAAGCCTAGTAGGAAAGCGGCGGTGTATGGAGCGCGGACGATCGCCGTCAATTCGTTATCGACCTGGGAGTCGGAGGTGAGTTAGAAGTCAGAAGGTGAACCTGGGACTTTCTTGCCAGTCCTCTGGTAAGCATACCTACAAACAAGGTCTCACGATGAGCCTTCCGCATTAAGCTCACTCACAATCAATCTACGGATCAAAAATCGCTGACTTACGAAGGCGAAGGGAACGAGTGGAGTATACGAAAGGTGGTGGGTGAAAAAAGGTAAGTAGGAACAAGGGTTAGGTTAGGTATCGATCACGATCTGACTCTGTCTTTCCACAGGTGACTGACGCATAGCTCGTAAACTCGCTTACCTGACTTAATTAACATCAAGCCTCTCTCTCCGTTTCGAAAACTGGACATCCAAATGCCTTGCGCTCACGGCCGCTATCGATGGAGGAGCTGGCAGTAGCTGAACTCTGGGAGAGACTGGAAGAGGCCGCGGAAGGGACTGTCGAGATGGTGTAACAAGTGGTGGTGACCACCACAACGGAAGAATTACTATCAGAACCAGTTCAGGCGAAGCAAGGGTCTGCAAGAGAGTTGGGCAACTAAAACAAAACAAAAGTCACACACTTTGAAAGTCAAAGAAAATCAGTCTTACTGGCAGAAAGCACCGGCAATGGTGTCCTCAAGGGAGGAACTATGGCAGGAGTGGACTGGATCTCGGTCTGAGAGACGGCAGGAGGAAGTCGGTCCGCTCAGTCTGATTTGGCTCACTGGCAGGGACAACACCCTAAAAGAGGGACTGCAAAGCAACAGATTGAGCTTTTCGGTTTGCTTGACCCCTTTGACTTACTGGCCTTGTCCGTCTTCTTGGTTGTTGCCTTGGAAGAATTACCCTTCTTCTTCGGCGGCTTCTGACCACCCTTGGCAGACTTGGAGGATCATTTAGCAGGCACAGAGAATCGTCCCTTTCCTGTGCTATCAAGAATAAGGATAAGGATGAAGTGCAGGATCTACTCTGAGAAATCCATCTATGAGAGGGAACAGAGTGACAGCCTACATGAATGAGTAGCACGATCAACTGCTCTTCAGAAAGAGGGCTACTCAAGGAGTTTAGGGATTGCAAGCTTGGGATTACAACGAGATACCTGGACTTTTTAGGCCGTTCATCGAGCCTCCACTTTCTTGTACTAGCTGACTAAAGGCGAGCTACTTTTTCGAATTCTCTAATTAACTAAGCTCTTTCCTTAGATGGAGTTCCCCCTATGACAGAAATGCTTGCCCCTGAATGTGGATCTATTGGATTTTTCTTTGCCTTTAACAGTTTCATAATTCTTTCCTATTAGCGAGCTAGTGAAGTACCTCTTAGCTTAGGAAAGCGGGTTATAGCAAGCCAGTTTAAAAGCGGGCTGACGGACAGTTTGAAAGTTTCCCAAGGAAGGAATATTGAAAAGAGCAGGAGTTTTTCCAGCAAGTTTGAAAGCCTTTAAGCATTCCCCGGTGCTTATGCACCTTCTAAAAGTCTCTGTCCCTGTATCGTAAAACTATTAAGGAAACTTCTTTAATAAGCATAGCTTATCAAAATTGTATAATAGCTAACCCTTGAAAGCGGACTGCTACAGTACTGATTTGATTTGGATTGCTTTCCTCCAGCTATACTACAGAAGGAATTGCTTTCCCTGGCTTTAGAGGTTTCAGCTTGACTTTGATTAAATTAATTGGGCATTTGTCCCGTCACAAGAATAAGCGGCAACCCCTTCTCTTCCTTAGTGGCACAAGCCTCCTTTTCTATTCATGGGAGCTGTAAAGGGAGAACTCAATTCCATTCTTTTTGAAAGCATAACTTGGGCTGTTGTCGAGCTATCCCTCACCTCGATTCAAATACAGATAAAAGTCTATCTGGCCCTCATAGGAATCGAGGAAAGAAGGATTTTAGCAGCAGGGTAGTTGGAATAGTTCTCCGCTGTTCGAGCTTTAGAGGAAATATAAAATCCTATATCACCCTTTTGCACGAAACTCTGGGAATTGATAGATAGCAAGAAGTTACGCCGTCACACTATCTGGTTCAGGAAGTTCTATAGCTTGATTTGATTGGCTAATCCGAACAAAAAAAAGAACCCTAATAAAGGAAAAGGCATTTAGGACATCAATCCCGAGGGGAAGAAAAGAGGCACGAGTGATATCTCACTTATTAAAGCAAAAGCCATAACCCTAGATGCAAAGATCCACAGGCACTCCTAAGGCTTGGTGAGCACTTAGCTTTGAACTTTGAAATAGTTACCTTCCCCATTTGATTTAGAGAAAGTATGCTCCTGGCTTGCCACCCGAAGAAGGGAATTCTATTGAATACATTCCTCCGAGACTGATTTGTTTTCCGGTAAGGCAGCCCTATGATCTCAATAGAAATGCGTTGATAGAATCTCTGAACGTTGCTACTGGTAGTAAAGAGTTTGGGTTGGGAATGAGTGAAAAACTCATCATAGAAAAGCTACCAACAGAATTCACGCTTGCGCTTGACCTTAGATGGCTTTCCCGATGATGATTCACCAAAAAGTGCTGGTTTCTATATAGCTATGAGAATTCTCGCGATGACGGTGACAGCCGCGGCTGCAGGGTTCTCATCAATACGATAATTCCAAAAAATCCGTCTTTTCGAGTAATATATCTGGCGCGTACTTCAGCTGAAAGCATATTTCTATTCATCATTTGAAATATGTTTTTTATTCTTCCTTTCTTAAGAGACTCCTAAGTCCCAGGCATCCGGTTACCTTTTTGCTGACTCCCTCGCAGCACTATTTCACTTATTCAAAAATGGAATAAAAGAGATGCGGGTTTTCCGGTGTCAGTCTTGCTTCTGCTGGGCTAGCTCTTCCCCGGGAGCTGACCCGAGAACTCTAATAGCTCTATCTTAGTGAGTGTTGGCTAAGAAGCTCTTTTCGGCAACAGAATAGTACTCCTATTCATTCCTATTCTTTCTCGCTGCTTTTCGATAGCGTAATTTCGTACCTAAGGGAAAGACTCTCTCTTGCGCTATTTAATCCTAACCCTAACCTATTATGCTTCTTCCGCTTAAATGATTTAGGAATGACCGGCAGTGCGGTAGCAAAGGAAGAACAGGACTCGGCTTAACTGTATGTTCTGTTCTATACCACGTGGAAAGCCAATAGGCCAATTCACTTTAGCATACCACTCTGGCAGAAAATAGTCTATTTGCCATAGGCGCCCTGTAAACTAGGCACTCTCCAAATGGTACTGGATTGAAGCTAGTCTACATTCAGCCCTTGGAATTTCATAATGACTCTCAGACTTTGCAGAAGCGTCGGGCCTCCCCATCAGTTGGCATAAAAGTAAACTCTTCCTTTCCAGGAAAGGAGTTGACAGGCACTTTATTTCGGGCATTCTTGATCTGAATAAGTCAGGTCAAGGGGCTTGGCTTGGTTCACCCTCTCTGGTACATCCTAGGACATTAGAGTGAGATGTCGGCCGTTCCACTCGCGAGTAAAGAATCTTTACCACTACTACCTACTAACTTCTCGCCTAATCCCTCAGGAAAGTTGACCGACTAAGGCCTCTTCAAAGCCGGACGGAGGATCACTTTTTCTTTGAACGAATCTTGCTCTCTTATCTGCTTCTTCTTTTGTTGACAATTCTTCTGTTGTCGTAGAGGGAAGAACTGGTCTTTCAGGGCCCCGACGGGTCAATGCTTTGGATTCAGCCCTTCTTATGGACTTCCCCTGTCTCAGTTCATGTCTAACTGGCACCTAGGGGGAACCCGGCCTTTCATCATTCCATTCCTTACCATCTTTCGGTAGCAGCATCCGGAGCAAGAACAGGTAGTCTCCCATGGTCCAGGGGCCTTCGTTCCCTCTTAAGTAGATAGGCTGGTCTATTTCGCCTTCGCTACAACCAGGAAGCTTTGACGGAAGTCCCATATCTGAGTCGCCGGAGATGCAAGTCTCCCATTGGTTCGAAGAAAACCAGAAATGGGCGGGATCTTTCATCGATAGCTATTCATTTGAGTCTTCGGGTAGCATTGCTTTGCTTGGCATCGGTCTATCGTAGTCCCCATTGCACCGCTAGATAAGAGGTTAGAATCTCAATCATGACAGTAGCAGAAATAGACACAAAAAGGAAATTCCAAGGGCTGAATGTAGACTAGCTTCAGCAAAGAAAATTAGATCGTCGGAAGTGAGAGATCGGATTTCGATCCCGGGGGAGCTTTCTAAAACAATTTGAATTGTGGTACTTTACCGAAAAAAGGAAAGTCAGTTCAGTAGATTGAATGACCTGAAACACAGCTACAGCTACCTGGTCTCACTTAACGAAGGGGAGGAATGCATAGAGTGATTCACGGAGTATGCACGGATTGATTTACCTACTAGCAGCACTGGCTGGCCCACTTGTACGTAATAGAAGAGAAGTCAAGGCGAATTCCCCCTATGGGAGTTCCAATAGGGGCCAGTACACATTCCCTGACGAACGAATGCAATACATGGAAGGCTCTCCTATGAAGTAAACAAAGCCTACGCTGTCAATAGAACCGTCGGCCTAGAACCCAATAGGAGCTAATCAGACTCTCCCGAGGAATTTGACTAAGACACCCCTTCTCCCCTGGCTAATATGGTTCCGGTGGAATAGGCGGACATAGAATACGGGGAATGCGCATACTGTGACCCCTCCTTGAAGTAGGAATTCGACCAAGGCAAGGCTATACAAGCCGGGATGCTAAACCATGTACTGCAGCCAAAGAGATCTTACCCCCATCCAACCACCAAGAAAGTTTCTTACTAGCCAGGAACTCTAAACAACTCCCTTTTTAAGGGCCCTAAGGAATGCAAAAAGAAAGAAAAAAGGGCAGAAGTCTGGGGCACCTGCTACCGGATCCCGTTGAAGTTGACTTTTAGAGTTCGGTCTAACGCAACCCAACGAGTTCTTTCAATAGTAGTCCCTTGCCCAGCTGGTTGAGGTACCATGCCTTCTCCTTGACAGATGGAGATTGATCTTTTTCTTTCTTCAGGTCCCACTCTGGTCTAAAAACCTATACTACTACTCAGTACAGAATTCTACCTTTAGTGTACAGACTGAGTACTAAGACGGATATATGATATATTTCATTCAAGACAGGAATGGTGGATACCTATTAATGGTATACCTTTACTGACTCCTACCCATACAGATACCTTGACAGACCTATGTGATAAGTCCGTTGCTTGTTGGGTCGCTTCACTCTGTCCTATTGAGGCAAAATCCTATTATCTTCTCTTTAGTACCAGTCCAGTCCGCTCTAGAAAGTCACCGATTACTTCCGGATACGGATATTTTGATTTCAACTGCTCTGGCTCTTGGTTTATGAAATCCCGATTTGAACATCCGGAAGAATCTCTTCTCTACGATTGTCTTTTCGGATCCAGCGAAAGCAAAGGCAGCGAAGCTTCAAGGAAGCCCCTTCTGACTCGACAGTGGTGACAGAGAGCAAGCTACTTTATGGGAGTAAGTGGGAGAGGGTAGTTGGCAATGGATTGAACCCCTCAGTAGGAAGAGGTTGAGGAGGATAGAATAGGCTGTGATGCCAGAAGAAGGTCTTGAGAGATCCTTTGAATACGACCAGGGGGATAGAAGCCCACGGAGCGGTAGGCTAAGCCGGAAAGAGAGAGAGCAGCTGGTTCTATAATTGAAATAATGGAAATGCTCTGTCGTAGAGCTTCGCTAGCAGTGTCGAGCAAAGCTCGCGATTCGACTGGAACTAAAGACCTGAATGAAAGTTCAGAGCTCTCGCGCTGCTTGCTATCTAAAGAATGAAGAAACCGCTACTGAACAAGAGCGAGTGAAGTGAGTAAGCCCCTTTAGAGATAGGGGCGAGCCAAAGAGAAGTTGTAGCAACGAGCTACTAATACTAAGGACTGTGTTGAAGCTTCAAACGTAGGGCTCGCGACGACTTCTTTTTTTTTCTTTATGCTGTTCCGTTTGGAAAGACCAGTCAGTGGTTTTGGCATATCTTATGCAATCGATTGATTCTATCAGGTCTATTCTTCGGTAGTGCATAGGCTCCGGCTTCTTCCTCTAGCCGAGCCACTACTTGCGTGTGTGTAATTCATAGCAGTTTTTTGATTATGGAGCTATTGGATTTTCTTATAGTAGAGAGCGGTAAGTTAGTGCTGTTCTAAGGAAGTGGTAGCAGTTCCAGTACACAAACAAGGTGGGTTGGGGTTTAGGAGGTATTTTGAGCGCATACTTTTTGCTTTAATAGAGAAAGGGCTTGGCATTTCACTCTTTGTTGTGGGGTTGTCACGGATTGGCCGGCCATACGGATAAGGAAGTCCAAGGAGTTTTTTCTTGGTCGGAATCTCATTTCTTCTATTCCTATGATTGTTCAGTGATGGGTTTTCTCCTTTTAGGATTAGGTTTCTATCCCATATCGTGTTGTGCTAAGCTCATTTCTCTTATTAGGTCTTACCTTTTGTACTCTGTGGACGTTAATATATTGCATACCCTGCAAGTCATTCATTATCCACACATGTCATACATCTTTCATATAGGATGATCTTAGAAAGCACCTAAGTGTTGGACATTTGCATGATACAGGTAACCCATAGCCTAGAAAGAAGCAGGCAAATCGCTCTAGGTAAAAAACCTAGAGCCTCGGAAAACGACTTTCTAAAACGAATACTGCAGATCGACATCGGGGGTGGCCAAAACCTAGGCTGTGACACTTCCTGTTGAGTACAGTACACAATGTTGACTTGAAGTTCGTTTACACAGTATGAGAAAGACAATTATCAAGAATGGGACAAAGCCACTTTTTTAGATTTCATTCTTTAATATAACATCAACATAACAATAACATTATAAAGCGATATAGGCATTTCTCCCATCCATCAACCGAGAGCCAGCGTTACACTAAAAGTTCACGCGCTTATTTTTTTCTTCAAAACAAAGACCTCCACTATACTAGTGATGGAGGGGAATCGGACCGGATGGAACAAGGCGCTTCGAACCATATACTACTGTTGCTGGAATGAAACGCAGCCTCGGAACAGAATTATGCTGCTTGCTGGGCCCAGATGGTGGAACAGGCATTTTGTGAGGGAAGAAAGCAGCCCCCTTTTTCGGCAGAGTAGGCAGCATCGCTTTCCCTCGTGTAGCTATGATGCCATTCAGAAGGAACACAAGAATCAGAAAAAGAAAAAGCAGTATTTCGCGGATTCTTGCCATCACTGGAAAACTAATTGAGCTGTAGGCATCAAGGTAAGGGGCCGGATTATATACTGCAGCAGAAGCGGAATCGGGTTTCAAGGTAAGGATAGCGTGATTGGCCGATTGGTTGGAAGGTAAGGATAGCATGATTGACAGGTTGCGGGTCCCTTGGATCATGGGGCACCGCTATTTGGGTTTAGACCGCTGAACATCATTTGGATGGGCCGAGGTTCTATGGGCTTAGGCCTTTTTTTTGATGGCTTTCATTTATTTTCAGGGCAATTTGGATAGATTCTGATCCTTTCATGTAGTAGAGTCTTTGATGGGCTCGGATCCTTTTCATGATTTCATGTGAGGACACCTTTGGCGGGCTTTTCATTTTGATAGATCCAGGATTTCAGTGCGATATCGATCTCGAATAGCTTCTTTCCGGCAAAGCTTACCAATCCTACACTCCTTTCTCCTATTCTTTCTTTGGTGGGACGGACAGCCTGAGAGCAGAGTGAGGACCTTCTTTGAGATGCTCTTTTCGCAAAAGACTCCCTCCTGTTGCTTATTGCGCTCGATCTATATCCAGCCTAAAAAACTCGATTAAGCTCTTCTTCTTACACACAGAAGGTTTTAGCTCTCGTATTGCGGGTTTTCCACTTCGTTCAGTTACATTAGGGCTCTACCCCGCGATAAAGAGAAGAACTGTGAACTAATAGACAAACAAAGATTGAATGCACCCCTTTACCATTCTGTACAAATAGAATAGTCCATTTATACAGAATGGTAAAGGGGGCCCTCTACGATCATAGAAATTAATAGAAAGGGATATTTGAATCCTTACCAACTTGATCTTGTTGCCCCAGCTCTAAAGGCAAGGGGGAAGGAAGATCAGTCTTAAATAAAAGAAGACGTCGGACCACTTACCATAAGAAAAAAGAAAGGAATTCCTTGCTCTACTAGTCAAGATGAAAGTCGATGGTCCTAGGGACCTTAAAGCAAAGACGAAAGCATTCGAATTGACAACATGTGAGTGGCCCAGAAACGGACTCCCCTTTTGTGGACTCACACTAAACCTCCTGTTTTGGACTCGCGAAACCCTCTTTGAACTCAGAAAGATGGGCGTAGACTCGAACTAATGTTCATGGACACGTAAGAGAAGCAAAGCAAATAAGGTAGGTATATAGCGCCAAACGAGGCTAAGAAGAAGATAGCATTAAGGAAGAGAGCAACTACGAGCGATGAAAGCGGAAGATTGAATATGAATAAAAGAAGGACGCAACAAAATGAAAGATGAGAGCTGCTAGTTGTTGCCCTCCCGCGCCCTTTGTATATAAAGGTAAGGATCTTCTTTTGCGAGACTCCATCAAAATCCGCCACTCGTTGGTTGGAACTCAATTTTTTTTATTGAGACTATGCCTTCAATTCCATTCTTCGTTTCCCTAGTCGCTGTATTCTTGCTCAACCCAACATGCATTTTATAGTGCCGTGCCGGGGCGATAGGCGCGCCGCAGTCACGCATTCGAGTAAGAGCTTTTGCCTTTCTTCGCTATGTAAATATAGGGCCGGAATAAGTGCAAGACCCTCAACAAAAGAATGGATTAAGGTGATAGAATGTTATCAGGAGACGAAGGAGCAAAGCAGCTCGACCGATAGGGAGAGGAGCTTCGCAGCTCGACCGATAGGGAGAGGAACAAAGCAGCTCGACCGATAGGGAGAGGAACAAAGCAGCTCGACCGATAGGGAGAGGAGCTGTTTAAAAAAAAGCTCTTTTTTTTTTCGTCAGCGGATTTCGCTCATCAAGTTCTTGTTTGATCTGCCACTCTTAGAACACCACAATATTCGTTGGGGTTAATGCTCTCTCCCCTCTCAATGGTGAATCGATCATTCGATATCCTTTTCCTTATGAGAGGACGGAATGGAATAAAAGTAATGAAACCCGCGATGGCTACTGAATAACCTCCTTTGACTTTCTCAATAATAAAGCCTTTGACTTTTGTATTCGTTTGCCAAATCTTGTTCAGTTCCATCCAAGCTCGGTTTTGTCTGAATCTTCGTGGAAGAAGAAAAAGCGGTTCACCAGCCACTACATCTGTGGATCCCACCAAATCATTAAACCTGGCGGCAGCTCGCTCTTTGATCAGTGATTCGCCGGCCACTAGATCGATGAAGAATCTCTCCAAAATTTGATCTTTGATCAGTGATTCACCGGCCACTAGATCCAGGGATCCCACCTTATTCTCAAACCTGGTGG